TCATTTTTCATCATCCGGCTCGAGCAAGAATAAAAAGAACCAAATGGATCCAATATTACAAAAAGTATATATCTTATCCATATCCAAATAAAAGGTTCTTCGTAAGAACCAATTTCTTAGATATTCCTTTCCAGAGTTGTAATTTTCCATGGGAAGGAATTCCGCTCTTCAAAATAAATGCTCAATACCCAAGTAGGCTTACAGAGTTAATCAGGATCAAATGCTTTCTGGGTCGTCTCATACCTTGTGTTTGGTGTTTATCTCCCAAATGGAGATTTCAACTTTACATAAAATATATAAATATATATATATTTACATAGCATAGGGTTTACTTGTTACTAATATAGTCTAGCCTCTATTGTTCTTTAGGTCCCCCGTTTCACTCCGATAGTATTATGGATCAGGTCGATGCATAGGAAATGAACGCATTTGAATACTATTCAAACTAATAATAATAAAAAAAAAATGATAAAACAAAACCTCTGGATTATATATTCTATTATGCAAAATCACACATTCGACTGGATCTTACGGAGCCTGTTCATGCATGACATGATCCAGGGTTGATCATAGAATAGATTCTCTTCAAACGAACCAGCCTATCCTCTCTCTGTATGTATAGGACTCACTTATACGGTGGTTGGACAAAAGACACATTCGATTATTAATTTCAATGTGGCAGAAATGGACATATACCTGCACGGCCTAATCAATAGTTCAAGTCACACACTCCCATAATCCATTTTTTTTCGGAGAATTACCTTCAACCAGTGATCTTATGTTAAATAACTAAATACAATATTGTATTGTGGAGTTGAAGGAAAATGTCCAAATACATGGATTATTCTTTTCAATAATCCATACTTGTAGCAATGAAATACTATTCTTCTTCCCCCAGGGAATAAAGGATTGATTACAAATATCTATGATATACCCCCTTTTCCTATTCTATAAAGGACCAGAAATACCTTGTTTACGTATCATTAGAAAGTGCATTAACATAAATACGGCAGTAAGAAGAGGCAAGACAAAAGTGTGTAAGCTATAAAAACGAGTCAAAGTGGATTGTCCCACACTAGCACTTCCACGTAATAACTCTACCAAAGGTGATCCTATTACAGGAATAGCTTCGGGTACGCCTGTTACAATTTTAACTGCCCAATAACCAATTTGGTCCCGAGGTAAGGAATAACCAGTTACACCAAAAGACGCGGTCAATACAGCCAGAACCACACCTGTAACCCAAGTCAATTCGCGAGGTTTTTTAAACCCGCCGGTGAGATACACACGAAATACATGTAGGATCATCATTAGAACCATCATACTTGCCGACCACCGATGAACCGATCGTATTAACCAACCAAAGTTAGCTTCAGTCATTATATATTGAACAGAAGCAAAAGCCTCAGTAACGGTTGGACGATAGTAAAAAGTCATAGCAAACCCAGTAGCTACTTGTACTAAAAAACAAGTAAGCGTAATTCCTCCTAGACAATAAAATATGTTGACATGAGGAGGAACATATTTACTAGTTATATCATCTGCAATCGCCTGAATCTCGAGACGTTCTTCGAACCAATCATAGACTTTATTGAGATAGGTAAACCGCGGAAATTCCCCCTCTAAGAACTGTATATGAGAATTTCATCTCGTACAGCTCAAGCAGACACCCAAATACTGATTGAAAGGGATATATAATAGAATAGAAAGTTTGAAACTTATTAATCCCTGATTTTATCTTTTCGGAAGATACGAAGGAATAAAAATCCGAAAGTTCTTCTTTGTGGGGATAATGCCAAAATATCATGTCGGCTCATTCGTCTTTATGTTGATTGTTACTACAGGCCTCTTGAATATTCTCTTTCCCTATTTTTTTTATTGTGTGTAATGTGGCTTTTACTATTTTTTTTAATCATTAATAGGAATTTCTCTTGTTAAGACCCTATAGAATCGATTGAAACCCCAGATTCATACTCGAACCACGATGATTCAATAAAACCCCAAAGCTAAGCCCAAAGATTCCTTGAGTAAGAACCATCGGATCATCACTTATTCAATCAATAGGATAGGTATAATGACTAAAAATTTCAAAAAAAAATTCGTCTGTTGATTAAACAAAATAGGCATAAAGAGGAGTTTGAAAGAAGAAAAATCTTTCGATTTCTAGCTTCTAAATTCTTTCTTTGAAAAGAAATTTTTTTTGAATCCGATCGAGAGGTCTGAATATTTAATATGAATCATAGTTCAAATATTTCTTGATATATTTTAGATATTCCGTGTTCCAGATACCAGGATGAATATCCGACGAGGTAGAACCATCTCTATCAGGATAAGATGACAGACTCATTTTCTGTATTATCAACAGGATCAATTATAACAAGTCACACACTCATATTCCGGAAATACAGAAAGAAAAAATTTCCGCGATTGGACTACCAAAAGGGGGGTTAGAAATGGAATTCGGGACCCGACAAATTCATTTTGTATTGTATTGAAAGGCTAGAACTTCCTGTTCCTGGTTCTTTTGGATTTCATTTTCTTGTGGATTTAATTCATTGAAATTCCATCCAGTAAAACAGAAGAATTATAAATTTCCAAAATAATACATAGGAATATTGCAAATAAAGCCATTGCAACTCCCATCAAAGGAGTAGTTCCCCATCCGGGAGCTACTTTACCATATTCCGAATTCAACGGTTTCAATAAAGCCCCTACGGTAGTAGGTTTTGGACGAGATCTAGAACTACCCTCAACGGTTTGTGTAGCCATAAATCTGATTGTATTCATTGAGATCTATTGACTTTGTATACCTTTCCATTTTATTTTTAATAAACCATTGTGGTCTTGAAATTATATAATAATGGAAACAGCAACCCTAGTCGCCATCTTTCTATCTGGTTTACTTGTAAGTTTTACCGGGTACGCTTTATATACCGCTTTTGGGCAACCCTCTCAACAACTAAGAGATCCCTTCGAGGAACACGGAGACTAGTTGAAGTAATGAGCCTTCCCACTAAAAAGGCTCATTCATTACTTCAATTGAGATAATGAAAAATTATTTCACCTTTTTAGTGGGAACTTTAGGAGGTTCCCGAAAAAAGATAGCGAAAAAAATTATCCCGAGAGTCGAGACTAATAAAAATGTATAAACCAATGCTTCCATGGATTCGATTGTGGTTTACAATTATAGCTTCCATACCTGTTTACTTGGGATTATTTTCCCGATAAAGATAAAAAAGAAAGAGTAAAAAAAAGAAAGCAATGTTGTATTAGACTCCCTGTCTTCTTGTAGTTGGATCTCCAAGTTTTTGGAATGCTCCAAATTCTACTTGAGCATCCAAATCTGGGTCAATACCAGCAAAAACATCTCTGAACAGGGTTCTAGCCCCATGCCAAATGTGTCCGAAGAAGAAGAGTAGGGCAAAGGAAGCATGTCCAAAAGTAAACCAACCCCTTGGACTACTACGAAAAACGCCATCAGATTTCAAAGTAGCACGATCTAATTCGAAAATTTCACCTAATTGAGCACGCCTAGCATATTTTTTCACAGTAGCGGGATCGCTATAACTGACTCCGTTGAGTTCGCCACCATAAAACTCAACAGTTACGCCTACTTGTTCAACGCTATACTTAGATTCCGCTCTTCTAAAAGGAACGTCAGCTCTAACAATTCCGTCCCCATCTATTAAAACGACTGGAAATGTTTCAAAAAAGGTAGGCATACGGCGTACAAAGAGTTCACGCCCTTCTTTATCTCTAAAAATAGGGTGTCCTAACCATCCAACAGCTATTCCATCGCCGTTGTCCATTGAGCCCACTCTAAATAATCCTCCTTTTGCCGGATTATTGCCAATGTAATCATAAAAAGCTAATTTCTCAGGAATTTTCGACCAAGCTTCTGATAAATTTTGATTTTCGGCTAGCCCAGCACTTACTCTTCGGTATATTTCTTGCTGAAAGTATCCCTGATCCCATTGATAACGAGTGGGACCAAATAATTCGATCGGAGTAGTTGCTGAACCATACCACATCGTTCCGGCAACAACAAAAGCTGCAAAAAAGACAGCAGCGATACTACTGGAAAGAACGGTTTCAATATTGCCCATACGTAATCCTTTGTATAGACGTTGAGGCGGACGGACACTAAGATGGAATAGACCTGCTAATATGCCCAATGTCCCCGCTGCAATATGATGAGAGGCTATTCCTCCTGGAAAAAAAGGATCAAACCCTTCTACGCCCCATGCTGGACTTACAGGTTGTACTTTTCCTGTTAGTCCATAAGGATCGGACACCCATATTCCGGGACCATACAAGCCTGTTAGATGAAATGCGCCAAAACCAAAACAAGCCACCCCGGAAAGAAATAAATGAATTCCAAAAATTTTAGGCAAATCCAAAGAAGGTTTTCCTGTACGTTCATCACAAAAAATTTCTAGATCCCAATACACCCAATGCCAAATAGCTGCCAAAAAACACAAGCCAGAAAACACAATATGCGCTCCGGCCACACCTTCGTAACTCCAAATACCCGGATCCGTTATAGTCCCCCCCGTAATACTCCAACCGCCCCATGAATTGGTTATTCCTAAACGAGTCATGAAAGGTATAACAAACATACCCTGTCTCCACATTGGATCAAGAACGGGATCAGAGGGATCAAAAACTGCTAATTCATATAGAGCCATCGAACCGGCCCAACCGGCAACCAGAGCTGTATGCATTATATGGACAGAAATTAACCGGCCGGGATCATTCAATACGACGGTATGAACACGATACCAAGGTAAACCCATGGAATTACCCCTTTATTTATCAAAGATAAATAGCACTATGTAACTTTATTGCATTGGAAAAGACTATGACTATTCAATGGATACCTTGACTATAAAATGGATACCTTTTGTTCCATCAATGGATTATCTCGGAACAAGGGTTAATGTTTGTTCTATATCTGTTGGAACAATTTTTTTTTGTAGGAACAAAGAGAGACAAATACATTCTATACCCGACGAGTAGCAATACGCAATGGGGAGTTGAAAACATATTATATTAGTGAATGCTTTCATACTTGTTCCCTATTGGAAGGCTATATTCGGAAGAATTTTATTTTTTCTTTCTTCTTTATTGAAGCTTCATTTTGATACTATACACAGAAAATCGGAGAAAGATTCATATCATTGATTAAAACAACAAAACCCCAAACTGGATTCTACTAGTATGGGGTTTTCTCGTTCATTTTTTTGTTGTTTTTTTTTTCATTTAATCTTATTCTAATGCCAGTTTCACCCCCCAAGGTTCCCGTTAGACTTCCAGGGGACGAAGAAACCTCGTGGGTTGATCTAACAGAACAGCTTAATCGTAACAGAATACTTTTTTTGTGCGAAGAACTCGACACAGACATCTCGAATGACATTATAGGTCTTATGCTATATCTCGGTATGGAGGATAATACCCAGGATTTATATTTGTTTATAAATTCTCCTGGAGGAGAGATAATAAACGGAATCACTGTGCATAATGTTATGCAATTTGTCCCAACCACTGTAAGTACAATATGCCTAGGGATGGCTGCTTCAACGGCAGCTTATATCTTGGTCGGAGGAGAATATAAAAAACGTGTAGCATTCCCTCACGCTAGGATAATGATTCATAACCCTTCTATCACTTTTTTTGCGGACAAAAAAAAACGGGAGGCATCAATACTTTTAAAGGGATTAGAAGACCTTTTGTCTATCAGAGACACCGTCGCAAGGGGTTATTACGAAAGAACGGGCAAACCCGTCTGGATTATATCCCAAGATATAGAAAGAGATTTTGTTTTCTCTACTTATAGTTAGTATTGATTGGAACTAGTCCATTATGTATATGATTTAACATGCCAACTATTAACCAACTTATTAGAAACACAAGACAGCCAATCAGAAATGTCAAGAAATCCCCCGCTCTTGGGGGATGTCCTCAGCGCCGAGGAACGTGTACTAGGGTGTATGTGTGACTCGTTCAGATTATGAGCTGGAACAAAAAAGCAAAAGAAAGGAAAGAATTTTTCCAGTATTAATGATCATTACCAGTGAATAGGATAAAATGGAAGAACTCCAGTCACTATCTAAAATGAAAAAGATCTATTCATATGAAATTTATGGTTTCCATTGGTGTAAATCCGATTTAAGATGAGAAAAAATTTCCCATTGGTAGCGAACGTTATCCATTAAGCGGGGAATCCTATTTTTAGGGCAAAACAAAAAAATTATGCTCCCATTCTTGCAAGAACGGACTAACAGGGCCAGCTATCTAGCTAACCTTTCAAATTCAATACCGTTACTGTATAAGTGGATCTCATTGTAAAAGACCTATTACTGGATAATTCATGGGTAGAGCCAAAAAGTTTGAACTGTACAAGTTATCAATAACACTCAGTAAATGAAGTAAAGGGCTCCGGTGTATAGAGAGGACCTCACCGTTTAAGAAATCACCATAGAAACGAAGGAACCCACTATTTCTTTATTCATCTATATTGAAATTGAATTTACATTTATTTTTTATTTGTTTGATATACCAATACAATTTCTTATTTTTTTTTGTCTTGTTTCAAGGCAAAATGTATAAAAAAAGAAAAAATAGTGGTCGGGAAGGTTATAGTAGCAAAAGCCATTGGGATTTTTCTTTTTTACATTGAAAAATTATGTTTTGTTATTAATGATCAGGAAGGGAAAAAAGAATAACTCAAAGAAAGAAAATAAATTAGTTATTCATCAAAGTTTCATTTATTCAATGACTAGAGTTAGACGAGGATATATAGCTCGGAAACGTAGAAAAAAAAGTCGTGTATCCCGTCAAGGGGCTCATTCAGAACTTACTCGAACTATTGCTCAACAGGAAAGAAGGGCTTTAGTTTCGGCTCAGCGGAATAGAGATAGGAAAAAGAGAGATTTTCGTCGTTTGTGGATCACTCGGATAAACGCAGTAATTCGCAAAAAGGGGGTATACTTTATTTATAGTAAATTTATACATGATCTGCACAAGAGACAGTCGCTTATTAATCGTAAAATACTTGCGCAATTTGCTACATTAAATAAGACATTTCTTTATACGATTTCCAATGAGGCCATAAAAAAAGAAGATTGGAAAGAATCCCCCAAAATTATTTCAATCAAGTTCCCCGGAGTTTATTCTCCGGGAGGATAGAGTAGAAATTAGTCTGATAAAATACAATACATAAAAAAAATCAAAAAACCTATTCAAAAAAAAAAAAATTCCCCGATTTTTTTATTATCTTACGACACAACAATCAAATCTAGATTCTCATATTTTTGAAAACAAACCAGCAATCCATTTTTGAGTTCAGATTCGAATTTGGTTTTGATTCAATTACCAATTTTATAAAGACTTATTTTTTTCTAAAAAAAGACCTATTTTTTCTTTTTGGTTCGAATTTTTTCTTTTTGTTTCTCAATTTAGCAGTTCTAATAATAGTCGACTTGATTCTTTCAAATATTTTTTTATTATTAATAAAAGGTAACAAAGATAAGATACGAGCTTGTTTTATAGCAATAGTAATTAATCGTTGTTGTTTCAAGGTCAATCGAGTTACTCGCCTAGATAATATTTTTCCTTGTTCACTAATAAATCGACTAAGTAAACTCGTGTTTTTATAATCAATTCGATCCCCTGATTGGATCGGGGGCAAAGGCAAAGGTCTACGAAAAGGTCGCTTGGGTTTTTGAAAAAAGGGTCGCTTGGATTTTTGAAAAAGGGGTAGCTTGGATTTATACATAGTTTGTTTAGTTTATTCCTTAATATAAAATAGAATATACCGAAAATCTTATTTCGGTTGGACATAAAAAAAATTAGAATTAAGAAATAGGATTTGGTTTGTTTATTTCGATTTTATATATTTTTTTCTCAATATATATATATGTATAATCAAAAAAATTTCAATATTATTATATAATTTCAATAATATAAAATCGAAATTGAAAATGGTTTTGTCCCCTTCCTTGAAAGAATGATAGACAGACGTTCGGTTCGATCTATTTCTTTATCTCTCCATGAATTGTATGTCTGTAACAATAGGGACAGAATTTTCGCAATTCCACCGACTAGGCGTATTGTGTCGATTCTTTTGAGTAATATATCTGGAAATGCCCCTTGATTCCTTATTAACACTCTTTCGAACACAACCGATACATTCCAAAATAACTTTGACTCGGGCATCTTTACCCTTAGCCATCAACCTAACCTCCTTTGGATTTTTGATTCAAACCACTTTTCTATTATTATTCTCGACCCGAAGTGAAGAAGAAAGGAAAATAAAAAAAATAGAAGTTCCTAACTCGAAATACAAATACAATTAGAAAGATTTCGTTGCAATGACAATCAATAGAGTAATAATAGTAAATAAATTTTAGAAATACTCCGTAATCAAAAGGTTTATAACTATTTTATAGCTTGTATGATACTATTAGCCTAGATTCACATTCGAACCGGATCCCAAGTTTTGATGAGGTTGAATCTACTTTTCGTCTTTCTCCCCTCTACTCTTCTTATATTCTAAAAAAGGGGGGGTTAGTCACAGATAGTTGATTCTATCTCTAATCTTCGTTACCCCCTTACCACGTCAATAACTAGAATGAAAAAAAGGGGAATGTCAGCGCATCTGGGAAAAAACGATTGATTTCTATTAATAGACCAGCTAAAGCCCCAAACCATAGAGTACTTAGGACCGGTGCCACGGAAAGATATGTTTTTAGATCTCGCATTGAAAATCCTCCTTCTTTATTTCTTTAATGTAATATATTTGATAAAGTAAATACATATCTAATCTACGATCAGATGTATAGATGGTTTCAAGTTAAAGACTACTTTAGTTTGTACACAAAATCCCTAAGCTAAGTCAAATTAAAATAAATGTACAACGATCCGGTAGATAAAATATATTTTTTTTTCATAAAATAGAGTGGCATGCCCCCTTCCTACTGAGCATTCCCGAAAAGTATTTTTTAATTTACGACGGGTTTTTCATATATATCAAAATATTTGTATTATACCTTATATGATATGAGACCAAAAAGAGGAAAGGGCAAGATATATTATGTATATAGGAAATAACGATGTGGAAAACAAGACAAGGATAAGGAATCTTTACAATTACACTATTAAAACCAATTGAATTGAAAGGGATGTAGCGCAGCTTGGTAGCGCGTTTGTTTTGGGTACAAAATGTCACGGGTTCAAATCCTGTCATCCCTACCTACTTACTTTTCCTCTGAGAAGTAAGGAGGAATTCAATTTTAATTAAAATCGATTAAAAACAGAATTTATCATTTTTTTTATCATACTCTATATGATAGATAGTGTATGCATACAGGATGTAGATGTAGTTTTTGGTTACAAAAAGTTTTCTGTACAGTCTTATCTATTATGATAAGAAAGCGCTCTTAGTTCAGTTCGGTAGAACGTGGGTCTCCAAAACCCGATGTCGTAGGTTCAAGTCCTACAGAGCGTGATTCCATTCTTGTTAGGTCGAATCGAATTAATTATCGAATTAGACTGAAATAACTGAGCAGTAATCTAGATTTGACCTCCTACTTTCTCTAATCTACAGGAGGTCAATCAAAAAGATATTTGTTAATTAATCTAATTAATCAAAGGCCCAACTGATCACCACGTCTGTATTGTAAATATGCGGTTACGAATAATCCAGCTAAAGTAATAGGAATTAGACCTAAGACAATTCCAAATAGAAAAACTTCAATCATTTCATTCAATTCCTTTGAAAAAAAAAAGAAAAAGGTAATATCTATCTCTAAATATTAATCTGAATTGCCCATGAATTTCAATAACCAAAAATTATCAATTGACGCGGTAAAGAGCTAAAAAATATATGGAATCCCACAGAAAGATTTCTTGAGTTGTTCATTCAATTAATTTCAAATAAGTCCTATCTTACTCAGACCTATAAAGAAAGCGGAAGTTATAGTTAAAGCCGCTAGTAAAA